ATACTCACTCATTGTTAGTTAACAATTCTAATGGTTGGATCGTATGCTTAATTCTGATAGGAAATAAAATAGTAAAATGATTATTCATCGAATGACTATTCATCTATTATATTTTCATCAAATAGGGAGCATGAAGACTCTATGAAAAAATGGTGGTTCAATTCGATGTTGTCTAAGGAGAAGTTAGAACATAAGTGTGGGCTAAGTAAATCAATGGATAGTCTTAATGCTGTTGGACATACCAGTGGAAGCGAAGAGCCTATTCTAAATGATACGGAGAATAACATTCCTAGTTGGAGTGATAGCGGTAGTTATAGTTTCAGTAATATTGATTATTTATTTGATATCAGGGATAGTTGGAGTTTTATCTCTGATAACACTTTTTTAGTTAGGGACGGTAATGATGACAGTTATTCTGTATATTTTGATATTGAAAATAATAGTTTTGATATTGAAAATAATAGTTTTTTTCTGAGTGAACTAGAAAGTTTTTTTTCCAATTATTTGAATAGTAGGTCTAAGAGTAACAATCACTACTATTATCATTACATGTATGATACTCAATCTAGTTGGAATAATCACATTAATAGTTGCATTGATAGTTATCTTCGTTTTGAAGTCAGTATTCGTAGTTACATTCTCGGTGGTACCGACAATTACAGTGACAGTTACATTTCTAGTTTCATTTGTACTGAAGGCGTAAGCGGTAGTGAAAATAGGAATTCTAGTATCCGAACTGGTGTTAACAGCCGCGATTTTAATATAAGAGGAAGATCTAGTGATTTTGATATAAATAAAAAATACCGAAATTTATGGGTTCAATGCGAAAATTGTTATGGATTAAATTATAAAAAATTTTTTAGGTCAAAACTGAATATTTGTGAACAGTGTGGATATCATTTGAAAATGAGTAGTTCAGATAGAATCGAACTTTTGATTGATCCTGGCACTTGGGATCCTATGGACGAAGATATGGTCTCCACGGACCCCATTGAATTTCATTCAGAGGAGGAACCTTATAAAGATCGTATCGATTTTTATCAAAGAAGGACGGGTTTAACTGAAGCTGTTCAAACAGGTATAGGTCAACTAAATGGTATTCCCATAGCAGTTGGGGTTATGGATTTTCAGTTCATGGGAGGTAGTATGGGATCCGTAGTAGGCGAAAAAATCACCCGTTTGATCGAGTATGCTACTAATCGATCTCTACCTGTCATTATTGTGTGTGCTTCTGGAGGAGCACGCATGCAAGAAGGAAGTTTGAGCTTGATGCAAATGGCTAAAATATCTTCTGCTTCATATAATTATCAATCAAATAAAAAGTTATTCTATGTATCAATCCTTACATCTCCTACAACTGGTGGAGTAACTGCCAGTTTTGGTATGTTGGGAGATGTTATTATTGCTGAACCCAATGCCTACATTGCTTTTGCGGGTAAAAGAGTAATTGAACAAACATTAAATAAAACAGTACCCGACGGTTCACAAGCGGCTGAGTATTCATTCCATAAGGGCTTATTCGATCCAATCGTACCACGTAATCTTTTAAAAGGTGTTCTGAGTGAGTTATTTCAGCTCCACGGTTTCTTTCCTTTGAAAAAAAAAATGCAAAAAAAAAAAATATCGAAATAAAATGAAAATATAGAATATAATATATAGAATAGAAGTAGAATAGAAGCGATTTCTATGTTTAACAAGAACTCCCATTTTTTACTAGAAATCCCTGTTTGTTGGATTGAATTAGTTTAGTTATAGTCGCGAACTTATAATAAACTCTTTAATTTTATTAAATTAATAAAAAACCTTTTTTTTCGAAAGATAGAAAGAATAAAAGAAAAAAAAAGGATGGGATAATATAAAATTTCTTAAACTTAAATCGCATTATCATACATATTCGTGTAGAAAGATGAATAGGTACACTTCATTTAGTTCTCATTCCTTGCACTTATTAATTACTTAAATATTATTTATAATAGTTTATACTTATCATAAGATATCTTTATAATAGGTACAAATATTAAATCGAGGTACCCATTCTATGACAGATCTTAACTTACCCTCTATTTTTGTCCCTTTAGTGGGCCTAGTATTTCCGGCGATTGCAATGGCTTCTTTATTTCTTCATGTCCAAAAAAATAAGATTGTCTAGATACGATATCATATCGGATGGGACCAAATTTCATTAATTTATTTCAACACTGAATCATAATACAGATATTTTTTTAGTGTAATATGGTACAATATGTCGAATACAAATGAAAGGCATGCGGATACATGATATCTGCATAAATGCATGGATATGCGGGTATATCTGGTTAAAAATGATCGGCGAATATTTTTATAATAGAAAGTCAATGTATCTAACCAATTACTCCTAATGGTTCATATCAGACTAGTGCTAGTTGATGAAAGTTACTTCGGCATCAAGAAAAGTCAAATTTTTTTTTCTCAATTCCAATCGAATGCAACTGGATCTAGTATAGTATGAACTGGCGATCAGAACATATATGGATAGAGCTTATACGAGGGTCTCGAAAAGCAAGTAATTTTTTCTGGGCCTGTATCCTTTTTTTAGGTTCACTAGGATTCTTATTGGTTGGAACTTCCAGTTATCTTAGTAGGAATCTGATACCCGGATTTCCATCTCAGCAAATCCTTTTTTTTCCACAAGGGATCGTGATGTCTTTCTATGGGATCGCGGGTCTATTCATTAGTTCCTATTTGTGGTGCACAATTTCATGGAATGTAGGTAGTGGTTATGACCGATTCGATAGAAAAGAAGGAATAATGTGTATTTTTCGTTGGGGATTCCCTGGAATAAATCGTCGCATCTTCCTTCGCTTCTTTATGAAAGATATCCAATCAATCAGAATGGAGGTTAAAGAGGGTCTTTTTCCTCGTCGTATTCTTTATATGGAAATCAGAGGCCAAGGAACCATTCCCTTGACGCGTACTGATGAGAATTTGACTCCGCGAGAAATTGAGAAAAAAGCTGCCGAATTGGCCTATTTCTTGCGCGTACCAATTGAAGTATTTTGAAATGAACCGAACTAAGTATGAATTCATCAAATATCCGAATATTTTTTTCGTAATACAGAATTCATTCTTTTAGGTTAGGCCTCAGATTTTGAACTGATATCGTTATCGTATTCCTGTACTGTGCTTAGACGGTGCAACATTTCGAAATAATTAATGGAATTAATCCGGGAGGGTTTTTTGTCTTGAAATCCGATTCGTTACTTCAAGTAGATTTTTGGAGTATTTATCGAAAGGAACAAATGCAGATGAAATTCTTTCGAATTTGTCCGATTGAGATATCCGGAAATCTTATTTCATTTATCTATTTACTTTCATATATATATTTTTGATATATATTTCTAGTTTTTTTTCATCCGAAAAGGGGCGCTTATTCTATTTCTATATTCCTTCTAGATCTAAGGACTAAATTATTTTAACAAATATACAAAAATGGGAATAGATCCATAGGTTCGATACCTTGTTATAGAACTTGTGCTTTAGAGAAACATCAGATCAAATAGAGTTGATAAATGAAGCAGTTCATTAACAATGCACAAATCAAAAATGAAAAAAAAGAAAGCATTGACTTCCCTCCCATATCTTGCATCTATAGTATTTTTGCCCTGGTCGGTCTCTCTCTCCTTTCAAAAAAGTCTGGAACCTTGGGTTATTAATTGGTGGAATACTAGACAATCCGAAACTTTTTTGAATGATATTCAAGAGAAAAATGTTCTAGAAAAATTCCTAGAATTAGAAGAACTTTTCGTGTTGGACGAAATGATAAAAGAATACCCAGAGACGCATATACAAAAGCTTCGTATAGGAATACACAAGGAAACGATACAATTGGTCAAAACACACAATGAGTATCATCTCCATATCATTTTGCATTTTTCGACAAATATAATCTGTTTCGCTATTCTAAGTGGTTATTTTATTTTGGGTAATGAAGAACTTGTCATTTTTCACTCTTGGGTTCAGGAATTCTTCTATAACTTAAGTGACACAATAAAAGCTTTTTCGATTCTTTTAGTTACTGATTTATGGATCGGATTTCACTCGACACATGGTTGGGAACTAATGATTGGTTCAATCTACAATGATTTTGGATTGGCTCATAACGACCAAATTATATCTGGTCTTGTTTCTACTTTTCCAGTTATTCTAGATACAATTGTGAAATATTGTATCTTCCGCTTTTTAAATCGCATATCTCCTTCGCTTGTAGTCATTTATCATTCAATGAATGAATGAAGAACTTATTTGATCTCCTGATATCAATCAAAATTTTGATTCGCGTATAAAGAAAGCATTTTCCATTTGACTTTTTCTTTATACTTCTACCTCTTCAAGGTATTCGTCTTATTTCAGTAGAATTATTTCAGTACAATGGCAGACTTGTGGATAGGGAACTATACTAGCTACCTATCTAATTTATTGTAGAAATTCCTGGATCAACGATTGGATCATGCAAAATAGAAATACTTTTTCCTGGGTAAAGGAACGGATCACTCGATCTATTTCTGTATCGATCATGATATATGTAATAACTCGAACATCTATTTCAAATGCGTATCCCATTTTTGCGCAGCAAGGTTATGAAAATCCACGAGAAGCAACTGGGCGAATTGTATGTGCCAATTGCCATTTAGCTAATAAGCCTGTGGATATTGAAGTTCCGCAAGCTGTACTTCCTGATACTGTATTTGAAGCAGTTGTTCGAATTCCTTATGATAAGCAACTGAAACAAGTTCTTGCTAATGGTAAAAAAGGGTCTTTGAATGTGGGGGCTGTTCTTATTTTACCCGAGGGGTTCGAATTAGCCCCCCCCGATCGTATTTCTCCCGAGGTGAAAGAAAAGATAGGAAATCTGTCTTTTCAGAATTATCGTCCCAATAAAGGAAATATTCTTGTGATAGGTCCTGTTCCAGGTCAGAAATATAGTGAAATCGTCTTTCCTATTCTTTCCCCCGACCCTGCTA